ATCATACCAAATCCCATCAATCGAATCACTTTTTCGAGAAATACGAGACATCTAAGTCATACAAGTAAAGAGATCTATTCATGGATAAGAAAAGGACAAAGGTTTCAGACTCATGATGAAATAGAATCCTGGATCGAGACCTGTGATTGGTTTTTGGATAAAGAGAGAGTTTACTCGTTTCATTTCTCCACCTTAAGGCCAGAAAAAGGGATTGATCAAATTCTATGGAGTCTGACTCATATTGATCATTTAGTAAAGAGTGACTATGGTTATCAAATGTTTGAACAAGCGGGAGCAATTTACTTACGATACGTAGTTGACATTCATCAAAAGGATCTAATGAATTATGAGTTCAATACATCCTGTTTAGCAGAAAGACGGATATTCCTTGCTCATTATCAGACAATCACTTATTCACAAACCTCGTGTGGGGTTAATAGTTTTCATTTCCCATCTCATGGAAAACCAAAACCCTTTTCGTTCCGCCTAGCCCTATCCCCCTCTAGGGGTATTTTAGTGATAGGTCCTATAGGAACTGGACGATCCTATTTGGTCAAATCCCTAGCGACAAACTCCTATCTTCCTTTCATTACGGTATTTCTGAACAAGCTGGATTTGAAAATAGTTATTGATGATCTCGATCCTGAGGACTATACGGAAGCGCTTGATGATGTGGATATTGATGATGATAGCGATCCTGCTAAGGACTATATGGATGCGCTTAAAGATGTGGACGATATTGATGATCGTGACTCTTTTTATTCGAACTTGGACTCGGACCCGGAGCTGAGGGAGGAGTATACGGTGGATGATGAGATACTTAGGTATATTATCGAGTTGGAAATAGACCTAGCTTCTATCCACTTGCAATTCGAATTGGCAAGAACAATGTCTCCTTGCATAGTATGGATTCCAAACATTCATGATCTGTATGTGGATGAGTCGGAGTCCCTCGGTTTATTATTGAACTATCTCTCCGGGAATTGTGAAAGACGGTCCACTAGAGATATTCTTGTTATTGCTTCGACTCATATTCCCCAAAAAGTGGATCCCGCTCTAATAGCTCCGAATAAATTAAATACATGCATTAAGATACGAAGGCTTCTTATTCCACAACAACGAAAGCACGTTTTCACCCTTTCATATACTAGGGGATTTCACTTGGAAAAGAAAATGTTCCATACTAATGGATTCGGGTCCATAGCCATGGGTTACAATGCACGAGATCTTGTAGCAATTACCAATGAGGCCCTATCGATTAGTATTACACAGAAGAAATCAATTATAGACACGAATACAATTCGATTCGCTCTTCATAGACAAACTTGGGAGTTGCGAGCCCATGTAAGACCGGTTCCGGATCATGGGATCCTTTTCTATCAGATAGGAAGGGCTGTTGCACAAAATGTACTTATAAATAATTGCTGCCTTATAGATCCTATATCTATCTATATGAAGAAGCAATCATGTTACGAAGGGGATCCTTATTTGTACAAATGGTTCTTCGAACTTGGAACGAACATGAAGAAATTAACGATACTTCTTTCTCTTTTGAGTTGTTCTGCCGGATCGATCGCTCAAGATCTTTGGTCTCTACCCGGACCCGATGAAAAAAATTGGATCACTTCTTATAGACTCGTTGAGACGGATTCTGATCTAGTTGATGGCCTATTAGAAGTAGTAGAAGGCGCTCTGGTGGGATCCTCGCTTCTTCGGCCCGAACCAAGGAATCCCTTAGAGATGGTGGAAAATGGATCTCGTTCTATCTTTGATCGTAGATTTCTCTATGAATCGGAGTTTAAAGAATGGGCAGAAGGCACCGACCCGCAACAGTTAGCGGAGGATGTAGTCGATCACATAGTTTGGGCTCCTAGAATATGGCAATCTTGGGGCTTTCTATTTGATTGGATCGAAAGGCCCAATGAATTGGAATTTCCCTATTGGGCCAGGTCATTTCGGGGCAAGCCGATCATTTCTGATGAAGTTAATGATGAATATTTTGATTATGCATTTTATGGTGAAGGGGATGATGGATATGATGAAGAGGAGGAGCTTCAAGAGAATGATTGGGAGTTCTTGCAGAGTGAAACCGTGGAGTACCCGGGACGAGATAGATCTTCCAAAGAACAAGTCTTTTTTAGAAAAGGCCAATTCATTTGGGACCCTGGAGATCCACTCTTTTACATATTCAACGATGAGCTCTCTGTCTTTCTGTTTTCACATCGAGAATTCTTTACAGATGAAGAGATGTCAAAGGGGCTTCTTCTGACTTCCCAAAGGGAGACTCTATATAAACGCGGGTTTAGCAAGAAACCGAAAGAAAAGTACTTCGAATTTTTTATTAATCGCCAGAGACGGAGACGGCTTAGAACCATTAGTTCATTATATAATAGATCTTTCCGTTCTAATATTCAATCCGCGAGTTATCAGTACTTATCAAATCTGTTCCTATCTAACGGAAGGCTGTTGGATCAAATGACAAAGACATTGTTTAGAAAAA